GGAGGTCAAATTCAGGTTGCAGTTCAAGTTAGTGAAGTTATTTTATTGTGATTCAACATTAAAAGAACAGAATCACGCTCTGTAGGATTTGAACCTACGACATCGGGTTTTGGAGACCCACGTTCTACCGAACTGAACTAAGAGCGCTTTATTATGATGGGAGATACGGATGTCAAGAAAAGGATTCTTTTTGTACCCCCAATACATCTTGTATGTATAGTATCATAAAATGGTAGATTGTGTCCAATTTTAATCGATCTCAATTGACCCCTCGTTACTGTCCATAGGAGAAGTGATAAGTAGGGATGACAGGATTTGAACCCGTGACATTTTGTACCCAAAACAAACGCGCTACCAAGCTGCGCTACATCCCTTTCATTTGTTGTACAGTGCCATTGTAGGGAATCCATGTTTTGTTTTCCACATCACAATTTCCTCTATCTAAATAGAATTTATTTTGCCATTTCTTCTTTTTGGTTTTTTGGTTTCATTCTCATAAAAAATTATATACATACATACCTAACGTATAAACGTATAAAGGAATGAATATTTATCAGTAGTGCTCAGGAAGGAGGGTTCATCTTTTTCTGTTTTAGGGACAGGTAGATTTCATCTACCGGATCGTTGTATATATCCATTTTGGTTAGAGATTCCCCGTACAAATGATCTTTAACTACATATGCATCTGATCATATATGTATTACAATATACAATAAAGTCAATAAAGTTAAAGAAAAAGAAGGAGGATTTTCAATGCGAGATATAAAAACATATCTCTCCACGGCACCTGTGCTAACTACTCTATGGTTCGGGTCTTTGGCGGGTCTATTGATAGAGATCAATCGTTTATTCCCAGATGCGTTGACATTCCCCTTTTTTTCATTCTAGTTATTGACATGGGAAGGGATCAAGAAGATTAGAGATACAATAAATTCTCTGTGACTAACCCCCCCTTTTTTCAGTTCTTTAGGATAGGAAAGAAAGAGTAAAGAATAAAAGTGGATTGAATCTCATCGAAACTCGGGTTCGGGTTAATATAGGGAGAACAGAAATGGAAATGTGGGTCGAGGGCAGGCTGTTCAAGATCATACAAGATACTAAATGAAATACTGGGATTGGGAATAATTGATAGTTAGAAATATTTGTATTACTTAATAATTTGATTACTCTATTGATTGCAACGAAATCTTTCATAATTGAATTGGATTTCGAGTTAGCGACTTCTCGTCTATTTATTTTTCATTCCTTTCTTCTTCGCTTCGGTTCGAATCGAAAATAGAAGAATTGAGTGAATTCAAAATCCAAAGGAGGTTCATGGCTAAGGGTAAAGATGTCAGAGTAGTAGTTATTTTGGAATGTACCAGTTGTGTCCGAAATGGTTTGAATAAAGAATCGCGGGGCATTTCCAGATATATTACTCAAAAGAATCGACACAATACACCTAGTCAATTGGACTTGAAAAAATTCTGCCCTTATTGTTACAAACATACGATTCATGGGGAGATAAAGAAATAAATCGAACGGAACGCGTGTGCCACTCTTCCAAGGAAGAGGAAGAAATTACATATACATATATAATATATACAAATCCAGTCCTATTTTGGTCGGATCCGAAATGAATGAAGAAATAGGATTTTAGAAATAAGAAATAAACCATGGATAAATCCAAGCGGCCCTTTCATAAATCCAAGCGATCTTTTCATAGGCGTTTGCCCCCAATTGGATCGGGGGATCGAATTGATTATAGAAACATGAGTTTAATTAATCAATTTATTAGTGAACAAGGAAAAATATTATCTAGACGAGTGAATAGATTAACCTTGAAACAACAACGATTAATTACTATTGCTATAAAACAAGCTCGTATTTTATCTTCGTTACCTTTTCTTAATAACGAGAAACAGTTTGAGAGAACCGGGTCGATCCCTAGAACTACTGGTCCTAGAACCAGAAATAAATAAGCCTATTCCTCAATCGAATCAAAACTCTAATTCGAACTCAGATTGAAGTTTTGTTCGAAAAAGCCGAGAGATTGTCGCGCCGTAATGTAATAATAAAAAAAAGAATGGGGGAAGAATAAATCTTTTTTTTTTTTTTTTATTGAAACGTGTTCGTTCATTCCTACTACTTATCTTATCATACGAATTTCTACTATACCCTCCCGGAGTTCATTCTCCGGGGAACTCCGTTTAAAGTATTCCAGTGAATTCCTTTCAATCTCCTTATTTGATGATCGCATTGGAAATCGTGTCAAGACAATTCCTATTTGATATGGCTATTTGTGCAGGTATTTTACGATTAAGAAGCAACTGCCTCTTGTACAGATCAAGTATTAATCGACTATAACTATGGGATCCCCTATTCTCACGAGTTACTGCATTTATCCGAGTGATCCACAAACGACGAAAACTTCTCTTTCGCCTGCCTCTATCCCGATGAGTGGAAACCAAAGCTCTCATTTTCTGTTGAGTAGTAGTTCGAGTAAGTCTTGAATGAGCCCCTCGAAAGGTTGCTGCAAATAAACGAATTTTTGTTCTACGTCTCCGAGCTATATATCTTCGTCTAACTCTGGTCATTGAATCAAAAGAAACTTTGATGAATAACTAATTGATTTCTTTTCTTTCAGTCATTCTTTTCCCCTCTCCTGGTTTATTAATAACAAAACGGATTCTTCCGATGTATAAAATTAAAATAAAAATTCCAATGGCTTTTGCTACTATAACCTTCCCAACCACGATTTTTTTATTTCTTCCAGGCATTTCACCTCAAAAAAAAAAAAAAGAAATTGTACCGATATTAGATATAAAATAAATCGTAAATGGACAAATAGTGGCTTCCATCGTTTCTATGGTTACTTCTTAAACGGCGAGGTCCTCTCTATACACCGGAGCCCCTTTCCTCATTTAATCAATGTTATTGGTAACTTGTACAGTTCACGCTCTTTGGCTCTACCGATGAATTATCGAGTAATAGGTCTTTTTTCAATGGGATCTATCCATACAGTGACGGCATTTAATTATGAAGGTTGAATAGGTAGCTGACCCTGTTAGTCCGTTCTTGCAAGAGTAGGAGCATAATCTTTCTGCTTCTTAAATATCATTCCCCCGCTTAATGGATAACCATTTGCTACCAATGGGAATTGCTTTTCATCTCAAATCGAGGTGATTGGATTTGCACCAATGGAAACCATAAATTCCATACAAATAGAGGTATAAGAGAGATCTTTATTTTTCGATAGTGAATAGAGTTCTTCCATTCTATTCATTGGTACGAGTCATTGATACTGTAAAAATCGTCTCATTTGTTCTAGCTCATGATCCGAACGAGTCGCACATACACCCTAGTACATGTTCCTCGACGCTGAGGACATCCTCGAAGAGCGGGGGATTTCGTGACATTTCTGATTGGCTGTCTTGTGTTTCTAATAAGTTGTTTAATAGTTGGCATGCTGAATCATATACAGAATGGGCTGGTTTAGATCGATCCTAACCGGATGATTATGAATTACTTCCATTTCATATTTTACCCAGGTAAGAAGATAAAAGATCAAATAAGGGTTCATTCAAATTATGATTCGAAATGGAATCAAAGATTTATGCGAAATCCCCGGTATTTTCGATCGCTACAAGATCAACAATGCCATAATCTTGGGCTTCTGTTGCTGACATAAAAACATCCCTTTCCATGTCTTCGGATACAACCCATAAAGGATTGCCCGTTCTTTGTACATAAACCCTTGTGAGGGTTTCGCGGAGTTTCAGTAGTTCTTCCGCTTCCAAGATAAATTCTCCTGTGGGTGCCTCATAAAAAGAACTAGCAGGTTGATGGATCATAACCCTGATGATATAACATAATGAACGATTCCTCTATCTCGCATGATTGGGCGAAGGGAAGGGATAAAGAATAACAAGCAGGGAGAAAAAGATAGAATTGAACAACCGTACAGGCATCTTTTGTGCATACGGCTTTTTAATGGAATTTTTTTTTTTTCTCTTTTTTCATCGAAGAAAGAGACAAGTCGAATCTATCAGACCCAGATCGTTGAATGATCCATTTACCATCCTTCCTTTCGGAGTAATCAAAAAATACTATGATGGTTCCGTTGCTTTATATATTTATCTCGTCTGTGATTCAGCAATCCCAAAGTTTCTTTCTGATCCGATCAAATAAAAATAAGTAAAAAATGATCTTTTTTTTATTTTCACACTCTTTCATAACATAAATATTGGAAAGAGACTTCTGATGTGGAAGCAAAAAGGTTTGTGACGCTGAAATGGACCCCGATACATAAGATCAAGTCGGAAATAACCTTTCTTTCATACTACTATCTCGATACATAATCTCGTATTATGAAAAAATAATAATAGTTTGCTCATATCGAACTTGAAATGCCATGCTATTATTACTTAATATTATTATTATTTTATTCATATTCCATATGACGAAGGCATAGTCTTTTTTTCTCTCAAATAAAAAAACTCATTGGCGCCAAGCGTGAGGGAATGCTAGACGTTTGGTAATTTCTCCTCCAACCAGGATGAAAGATCCCATTGAAGCGGCTAATCCCATGCATATTGTATGTACATCTGGTGGCACAAATTGCATAGTATCATAAATAGCTATTCCTGGGATTACCCATCCGCCGGGAGAATTTATAAACAAATACAGATCCCTGGTATCATCCTCTATACTGAGATATACCATGAGACCAACAAGTTGATTCGAGATCTCGCTATCAACTTCTTGGCCTAAAAAAAGTAATCTTTCTCGATGAAGTCGGTTGATTAGGACAAAATTCTATTCCTTAGGAACCGTACACGCACCTTTGGGTGCATACGGTTCAAAAAATCAAAATTGAGAAAAAAAAAAGAAATTGTCGATTCCAGCCCTATTTCTTTTTTCGTAGCGGGCTTTTTCTTCCATTTTTTAAGAAACATGAGTTTTGACTTGCTTCCCTATAAAATCAAAAAAGAATTCACTGAACTTATCGAGCTAACCCCTCATTGATGTATTGTTTCATCGAGATCTAAATCACGATGTAATTTTCTTGTTCCCGAATGGGCCTCTTCCACTCTTTTAGGTTTATGCTCTACTCCGGGTAAAGATCTGCCCGAATTCGATTTGCACATATAGGACAAATGATCCCAGTACCGCTTCTTTTTGCTATGACTTCTTTTTTTTTTTTTTCAATTTGTTTCATTTTCATGCCTTCCACAAAATATTCGATGTATTCATCATATTATTCCATTAATTGGCAATTTGAGATCACTCATATGGTATAAAGGAATCATTTCTGATAGGGTGGTAATCATACATGGATTACCTTGGTATTTTCTGAACGGAGCCTGTATACTTCATTTTATTGGTCCAAGCCAACCATAAATTCTTTTAATTGAGAATATTGATCCTCCAACCAAATAAATTGATCTAATTGCACTTCACGCTTCGAATTATTGATGGTTCAATCAATCTTTCTTGGGCGAAACAGAGGATATCTCGATCGGGGGAGAGAACGGGGAAATCCCATATGACCCAATATGTCTGACAAGTCACACTATACGTCAACCCAAACTGCATCTTCCTCTCCAGGACTCCGAAAAGGTACTTTTGGAACACCAATGGGCATTAAATGAAAGAAAAATTAAGTATTCTATTTCACTTTGATGTGGAAACGTAACAAACAATGGTTTAATGTCTTCATAATATTGTCGTTTATCGTATTTTATCGATAGATTGGAAGATTCATAGAGGAAGGCGGAATAAAGGAAAATTCTTACGAACGGATCGTTCGAATGAGAAACAAGTATCTATACATTCGCTCACAAAAAATAGGATTAATCCCCCCATTGCGTATTGGTACTTATTGGGTATAGAATAGATCTGCTTCTCTTTGTTCCTACGAACAGAATTGTTCAATTATTACTAACGGAACAGAATAAATATTAACCCTTGTTTCGAGATAATCCAATGAAAAGGTGAGGTCCATAGCATAGTTATTTCCAATGTGATAAAGTTACATAGTATCTATTTTTTCTTTGAGAAAGGGGTATTTCCATGGGTTTGCCTTGGTATCGTGTTCATACCGTCGTATTGAATGATCCCGGTCGGCTGCTTTCTGTCCATATAATGCATACAGCTCTAGTTTCCGGTTGGGCCGGTTCGATGGCTCTATACGAATTAGCAGTTTTTGATCCTTCTGACCCCGTTCTTGATCCAATGTGGAGACAGGGTATGTTCGTTATACCCTTCATGACTCGTTTAGGAATAAACAATTCATGGGGCGGTTGGAGTATTACAGGAGGAACTATAACGAATCCGGGTATTTGGAGTTACGAAGGTGTGGCCGGGGCACATATTGTGTTTTCTGGCTTGTGCTTCTTAGCAGCTATCTGGCATTGGGTGTATTGGGACCTAGAAATATTCTGTGATGAACGTACGGGAAAACCCTCTTTGGATTTGCCCAAGATTTTTGGAATTCATTTATTTCTCTCAGGGGTGGCTTGCTTTGGGTTTGGCGCATTTCATGTAACAGGCTTGTATGGTCCTGGAATATGGGTATCCGATCCTTATGGCCTAACCGGAAAAGTACAATCTGTAAATCCAGCGTGGGGTGCGGAAGGTTTTGATCCCTTTGTTCCGGGAGGAATAGCCTCTCATCATATTGCAGCAGGTACATTGGGTATATTAGCAGGTCTATTCCATCTTAGTGTCCGCCCACCCCAACGTCTATACAAAGGATTACGTATGGGCAATATTGAAACTGTCCTTTCCAGTAGTATCGCTGCTGTCTTTTTTGCAGCTTTCGTTGTTGCTGGAACTATGTGGTATGGTTCAGCAACTACCCCGATCGAATTATTTGGTCCCACTCGTTATCAGTGGGATCAGGGATACTTCCAGCAAGAAATATATCGAAGAGTTGGCGCCAGTCTAGCCGAAAATCTGAGTTTATCGGAAGCTTGGTCTAAAATTCCCGAAAAATTAGCTTTTTATGATTACATCGGTAATAATCCGGCGAAAGGTGGATTATTCCGGGCAGGCTCAATGGACAACGGGGATGGGATAGCTGTTGGATGGTTAGGACACCCTATCTTTAGAGATAAAGAAGGGCATGAACTTTTTGTACGCCGTATGCCTACTTTTTTTGAAACATTTCCAGTAGTTTTGGTGGACGGAGACGGAATTGTGAGAGCCGATGTTCCTTTTAGAAGGGCAGAATCGAAGTATAGTGTCGAACAAGTGGGTGTAACTGTTGAGTTCTATGGTGGCGAACTCAATGGAGTCAGCTATAGCGATCCTGCTACTGTGAAAAAATATGCTAGACGTGCCCAATTGGGTGAAATTTTTGAATTAGATCGTGCTACTTTGAAATCCGATGGTGTTTTTCGGAGCAGTCCAAGGGGTTGGTTCACTTTTGGACATGCTACGTTTGCTTTGCTCTTCTTTTTCGGACACATTTGGCATGGCGCTCGAACCTTGTTCAGAGATGTTTTTGCTGGGATTGACCCAGATTTGGATGCTCAAGTGGAATTTGGAGCATTCCAAAAACTTGGAGATCCAACTACAAGGAGACAGGTAGTCTGATACAATATTGCTCCGGTATCTTTCGCCTCTATATTTGATTTTTTTGATTTGACATAAGGTACCGTAGAAATATTGATTTGAATCATCGCCTTTCTTTGCTCTTGTCCTTTCTTTATCTGGGAAATAATCCTAAATGAACAGGTGTGGAAGCTATAATTGTAAACAACGATCGAATCTATGGAAGCATTGGTTTATACATTCCTCTTAGTCTCGACTTTAGGAATAATCTTTTTCGCTATATTTTTTCGAGAACCGCCTAAGGTCCCGACTAAAAAGATGAAATGATTTTTCATTATCTTAATTGAAGTAATGAGTCCCCCATATGGGGGACTCATTACTTCAATTAGTCTCCGTGTTCCTCGAATGGATCTCTTAGTTGTTGAGAGGGTTGCCCAAAAGCGGTATATAAGGCGTACCCTGTAAAGCTTACAAGTGAACCAGATATGGAGATGGCGACTAAGGTTGCTGTTTCCATTATTAGAGAATTTCAAGACCACGATGGATCTATGCTACGATAAGATCGTTTATTTACAACGGAATAGTATACAAAGTCAACAGATCTCAACCAATGCAATAGTATTTATGGCTACACAAACCGTTGAGGGTAGTGCTAGATCTGGGCCAAGACGAACTATTACAGGGGATTTATTGAAACCATTGAATTCAGAATATGGTAAAGTGGCTCCTGGATGGGGAACCACCCCATTTATGGGTGTCGCAATGGCTCTATTTGCGATATTCCTATCTATTATTTTAGAGATTTATAATTCTTCCGTTTTACTGGATGGAATTTCAATGAATTAGGTCCATAAGAACCAGAAGCCCTAGCTTTTCAATCAAAAATGAATCACTTAGGACTCAGATTTATAGTCCATTCTGGTAGTTTGACCGTGGAATTCCGTTGTTTCGGTATTTCCGGAATATGAGTGTGCGACTTGTTATAATTGATCCTATTGATAGTACAGAGAATGGGTCTGTCATCTCGACAGAGATGGTTCTGCCTCGTCGGATATTCATCCTAGTATCTGGAGCACGGAATATATGGAATAGATCAAGAAATATTTGAACTATGATTCATACCTACTATTCAGACCTCGTGACTGGACTTCAAAAAATTTTCAAACAAAGAGGTATTTGATAAATTGAAGGATTTTTCTTCCTTTAGAATCATGCTTATTTTGACCGAAGGACAAATCTTTCTCTGGATTTTTAGTCATTACATCTATGAATAAGTGATGATCAAATAGTTCTTGCTCATAGAACCCTTGGTCTTAGTTTTTGGGTTTTATTGAATCATCGTGGTTCTAGTATGAATCTGAGGTTTCAATCGATTCATAGGGTCTCAACAAGAGAATTCCTATCAAAAAAAAAATAGTAAACAATAGTCAATCTGCATTACGCACAAACAAAAACAACAAATCAAATAACAAATAAATAGGGGAATAGAAGATTCAAGAGGCCTGTAACGATCAACATAAAGACAGATGAGCTAACTTGATATTTTGGCATTCTCATCACAACAAAGAAGAGAGTTCGGATTTTGGTTCCTTCGTATCTTCAGAGACGATTGAATCAAGTGGATAAATAAGAAATTTCAAATTTTCTATTACATATCCATTGTAATCAGTATTTGGGTGTTTCTGCTTGAGCCGTACGAGATGAAATTCTCATATACGGTTCTCAGAGGGGGAGTCCCCTTGGTTTACCTATCTCAATAAAGTATATGATTGGTTCGAGGAGCGTCTCGAGATTCAGGCGATTGCAGATGATATAACTAGTAAATATGTTCCTCCTCATGTCAATATATTTTATTGTCTAGGAGGGATCACACTTACTTGTTTTTTAGTACAAGTAGCTACGGGTTTTGCTATGACTTTTTACTATCGTCCGACCGTTACGGAGGCTTTTGCCTCTGTTCAATACATAATGACTGAAGCCAACTTTGGTTGGTTAATCCGATCAGTTCATCGATGGTCAGCAAGTATGATGGTCCTAATGATGATCCTACACGTATTTCGTGTGTATCTCACGGGCGGGTTTAAAAAACCTCGCGAATTGACTTGGGTTACGGGTGTGGTTCTGGCTGTATTGACTGCATCGTTTGGTGTAACTGGTTATTCCTTACCCCGGGACCAAATCGGTTATTGGGCAGTCAAAATCGTGACAGGCGTACCTGAAGCTATTCCCGTAATAGGATCACCTTTAGTAGAGTTATTGCGTGGAAGTGCTAGTGTGGGTCAATCTACTTTGACCCGTTTTTATAGTTTACACACTTTTGTATTACCTCTTCTTACTGCCGTATTTATGTTAATGCATTTTCCAATGATACGTAAGCAAGGTATTTCAGGTCCTTTATAGAGAAGACAGATCATAGATATTTGTAATCGATCATATATAATTTCGGGGAGGAACAATAGTG